TGGAAGGGACAATAAGGAAACTCGACTTGAACAGCGCGTCCCCAGAAAAGCTTTTTTTTGAGGATCCGACAACTTATGCAGGAACTTTCCAACAGACCGGTTGCTGCTTCCACAGCTAAGAAGGCTTTATTGAAAGCTTTAAAAGAGTGGGAGAAAGGGGACGCATGAGCGTTGGATAATGGAAAGAAGGTAGAATTGCTCGGGACCTAGTGATCGATTCTTTTTCTTTTATATAGGTAGGGTTGGGCAGCGACTCTACTCCTTGAAGTGAAGAATCGAAAGTCGTCGTTCGTTAGACAAGGCCCACGTGCTGTGCATCTCTGGTGTTCTGCTCGTGGGGAGAGGAATGCGGGAAAGTGGGGTCCTCTCACCTGTGCTCACTTCCGTTTTAGAAGTCAGATTGGATTTCCAATTGGTGCTCAACAGAAGGGTGGAAAACCTCTGAAAGGCGAGGCAGATTTAACGCTACGCCCTTCCCTTAGCGCCTCCCTCTAGGCGGGGCTCACAACCAAAGGATGCACGGGGTGAAGTTGCCACCATGAACTAAGGATTGGAAGGGTTGAGGATAGAGTTTCTTTTTCATTTCCAGGGTAGTTGGCAAGAGCTATAGCAGCTTACGATGCAGTTGATTCGGAAACATACGCCAGGGCGGTTGGGTGGGGAGTCAGATCAGGCCAACGGTCCTGCTCCGCTTTATACTAAGAGAGTGTGGTTGGGTCTGACTCCGTTATAGGGCTAGTACGCCGAGCAGCTTCGAATTCTGCTGTGCCGGTGCACAAAGCAAGCACACAACGACTGCGTAAATCTTTGGTCTGTCTATCATTGCCCATGTTGGGCTGACTCCTTTTTTTAGGCAAGAAGACCACTAGTTGAATTATTAAACTATTAAGACTAACTGAAAAAAGGGTACTACTCTTCTTCCTCCACTACTGATATTGACTGACCTGTTGATAGGATAGCAGGGAAAGTTGAGAGTATATCCGGAGAAAGAAAAAAACCTTTTCAGGATGAGACTACGAACCCTAATGGAGCCAATGAGAAAGCAGTTGCAGGCCAGTGTAGGCTTGCTCCGCACAGGTTACATCTGGGCCTTATATTGATATTCTTTTCAATTCATTTTTCAATTTCTTCGGTCCGGGGTACCGCGCAATCCGTTTAGATCTATTTCAGTTGCCAATGAAATGGAATACGGGGAACTCTCCGTCTAAGTGGTTAATCCGACGAGTCAATTCTCAATGCGATGCATCCGTGAAATGGGACGGAGATCTGCCCGAACTTAGTCCAGTCCTATTAAAGATGGGGGCGAATCAAGCAACTCTTATAGATAGATGGGATAGGAAGGAAGAACCACTGATAGCATTTGCAGCTGCTTCTTTCCGATCGATATACAAGCAGTTGGGCGCGAAGCTTTCTTCGTGAAAAAGCTCGTCCTTGTCAATATAGGACTGTCTTTCATTCTGCTTTTACTTATTTTTTTTTAATCTCTCATTTTCTAAATTTTTTCATTGTCTTTAGTACGATCTGGCTTCACACCTCGCGGTGCTTACACCTCTCGCCTATCGGAACACCAACCCAATCTTGAAAGCTGAAGTGGGTTTGGGGAATGGAAGAACAAGAACATCTTCTTTACCACCAAAAATGGTAACATAAGACCCTTCTTCACTCATGCTTGTCATCCGCTCGTGAATACCGTCCAGTCAAGTCTTTGTTCTTTTATTCTTAAATATGGGTGCTAACCAGATTCCCCATGTTATATGCGAGGTCAATAAAATTCTCCAGAGAGTGAGTTTCTGATCATAATGACCACCTAAAGTTGGATTTCCAGTTGTAGTTTTTAGTTTGGGGTGCCAATAGTAGCATAGTTGCTTAGTCGTCCTTCCTCTTACGTATTACAATTTAGGTGCTTTTCATGCTGCCTTTAGCGGAAAACGGACTTAATGGACAAATAAGGGATAGGCAAGAATCTGTTCTTGAACTCTAGAGAACAGGCGGAAAGAGGTTCATCAGAGCGATAGGGAAAGCTTATAGAGGGGTGGTCTTACTACGACAAGTGAAGCCAGGGTTCCCTTTGTTCGGTGTCCGGGGAAGAGAAAGGAATCTATTCGGGAAGCGCTTACCAGCCCCTTTACCGATACCAAGGGGAAGCAGGAATTAGACCAATAGGGCACTGCTCTCCGCCTGTCGTAACAACAACAAAAGTCCATACCGGAATTTCATTACCTTATTCCTTAAACCCTAAAACGGAGACATTGGTACAAGAGGAGGCTCGAGAGACCTCGAGCGTAATATACGCTACCATCGGAGAGACTTTAGCCACATCTTAACCCATGGTTGAAGAATGAGGCGATCAAGAAAGTCGTGGGCCTCGTAGTACCCGCATACGACAGCTCTGTGGAGCTTTTCGGGTCGAAAACCTGTTCGACGTCAGAACCGATCTCAAAACCCTAATATCACCCTCTGAAGAGAAAGGACTTTCTCTATATCTATATCTATGCAACTA